TTTTTTTCAGTTTCTAATCCCTTACTTTATCTTGATAAGTATTTAAATAGAAAAATGAACTTTTGACAGTGTCTTGTAGTTGTAAATCCTAGATGTGAAAATAGGTGGAATTCCTGAAGAAAGGCTATAAGAAGAATAGGTGGAAATCAATATGCAAAAAGAAAAAACAATGGCTAATGCCAGAAAAAGAATCAATCTATAAATAGAGTTCAGGTTCGAATTCCGTTAGGAATATCTATAATCTTAGCGAAATGAAAGAATTCCTCATGATTCTTAATTTATCTACTTGATCTTTTTGAAAATGAGGTCGTTGAACTTGAAACTTCACTTATTGAATTGAGTTAAAGAATGGAATTGGATTCAGTTGGATCGTATCAGTGAAATCGAGTACTAACTCCCATTTCTTATTGGATTAAGGGCTCAACTTTCTTTCGGACATTTTTTTGTTTTTTAGGTTTGCAAAATGAAAGAAGACTCTCTTTTGATTATTTTTTCTTATGAGAATTGATCCTACTACTTCTGGTCCTGGGGTTTCCACACTTGAAGAAAAAAACCAGGGGCGTATCGTTCAAATCATTGGTCCGGTACTGGATGTAGCCTTTCCGCCGGGAAAGATGCCTAATATTTACAACGCTTTAGTAGTTAAAGGTCAAGATACTCTTGGCCAAGAAATTAATGTGACTTGTGAGGTACAGCAATTATTAGGAAATAATCGAGTGAGAGCTGTAGCTATGAGTGCAACAGATGGTCTGATGAGAGGGATGGAAGTGATTAACACAGGAGCTCCTCTAAGTGTTCCAGTTGGTGGAGCGACTCTCGGACGAATTTTCAACGTTCTTGGAGAACCTGTTGATAATTTAGGTCCTGTAGATACACGCACAACATCTCCTATTCATAGATCTGCGCCTGCCTTTATACAGTTAGATACCAAATTATCGATTTTTGAGACAGGGATTAAAGTAGTGGATCTTTTAGCTCCTTATCGCCGTGGAGGAAAAATCGGACTTTTCGGAGGGGCTGGAGTAGGTAAAACAGTACTCATCATGGAATTGATCAACAACATTGCCAAAGCTCATGGAGGCGTATCCGTATTTGGCGGAGTAGGTGAACGTACTCGTGAAGGAAATGACCTTTACATGGAAATGAAAGAATCGGGAGTCATTAATGAACAAAATATTGCAGAATCAAAAGTAGCCCTAGTCTATGGTCAGATGAATGAACCGCCGGGAGCTCGTATGAGAGTTGGTTTAACTGCCCTAACCATGGCGGAATATTTCCGGGATGTTAATGAACAAGACGTACTTCTATTTATCGACAATATTTTTCGTTTCGTCCAAGCAGGGTCCGAAGTATCTGCTTTATTAGGGAGAATGCCTTCTGCTGTAGGTTATCAACCGACTCTTAGTACAGAAATGGGTTCTTTGCAAGAAAGAATTACTTCTACCAAAGAGGGATCCATAACTTCCATTCAAGCAGTTTATGTCCCTGCGGACGATTTGACTGACCCCGCCCCTGCCACAACATTTGCACATTTAGATGCCACTACTGTATTATCCAGAGGACTGGCTGCCAAAGGGATCTATCCAGCAGTAGATCCTTTAGATTCAACGTCAACCATGCTTCAACCTCGGATCGTTGGCGAGGAACATTATGAAACTGCGCAAAGGGTTAAGCAAACTTCACAGCGTTACAAAGAACTTCAGGACATTATAGCTATTCTTGGGTTGGACGAATTATCCGAAGAGGATCGTTTAACTGTAGCAAGAGCACGAAAAATTGAGCGTTTCCTATCACAACCCTTCTTCGTAGCAGAAGTATTTACGGGTTCCCCGGGAAAATATGTTGGTCTAAGAGAAACAATTAGGGGATTTCAACTGATCCTTTCCGGAGAATTAGATAGTCTTCCTGAGCAGGCCTTTTATTTGGTAGGTAACATCGATGAAGCTACCGCGAAGGCTCTGAACCTAGACGAGGAGAGCAAATCGAAGAAATGACCTTAAATCTATGTGTACTAACTCCTAATCGAATTATTTGGAATTCGGAAGTGAAAGAAATCATTTTATCTACTAATAGTGGTCAGATTGGTGTATTACCAAATCACGCCCCCATTGCCACGGCTGTAGATATAGGCATTTTGAGAATAGGTCTGAAGGGACAATGGTTTACAATAGCCTTGATGGGTGGTTTCGCTAGAATAGTCAATAATGAAATAACCGTTTTAGTAAACGATGCGGAAAGGGGTAGTGACATTAATCCAAAAGAAGCTCAGCAAACTCTTGAAATAGCGGAAGCTAACTTGAGTAGAGCTGAAGGGAAAAGACAAACAATTGAGGCGAATTTAGCTCTCAGACGAGCTAGAACGCGAGTAGAGGCTATTAATGCAATCTCGTAATTAGTTGTTGGCGTGGCCAAATAATAAAAAGAGGTTGTGTTTATATACTCTTTTTTTGATTCTGCCGACTCAATCAAGGGTAATCGGATTCTGATGCAAGGAAAAAATCAATCAATTCAATAGAATAGGAGTAGCAGGGAATGGAAAAGGTACAAAATAAATAACAAAGAATAAAGAAGGCGGGTAGAAATACTTATTAGATACCATTGACTGCGGTATCTAATAAGTTCTACCTACTATTGGATTTGAACCAATGACTCCTGCCGTATGAAAGCAATACTCTAACCACTGGGTTAAGTAGGTTATTTATCATCACAAAGAGAAACAAAAGAAACCCCTCACATTGATGGATTATAGATAGAATTTGACTTCTAAGCAATATTCTCACAGGAAACATATGAGAGATCAATCATGTCTTGTCAAGATGAATAGTACTATTCATCTTGACAAGACATGAAATACAAAGTAAAATATTTCTCACAAATAAAAGGGCTATAGCTCAGTTAGGTAGAGCACCTCGTTTACACGCGCGCCAATGTTTTTCAAAGGAGTCCATCATGCAATCAACAGAATTTCTCTTATTGAGAAATTGATGTCTTACTCCATGGATTCGAGAGAACAAGAGCCTGACAAATATTTGATTTGTCCAATTATGTAGGGTGCCCATTTGGGCACTAAAATCGAACCCATCATAGATTTGATAATTGATAAGGTCAATATTCAGACCACTCAATGCTAGGTAGAATGAGTAGAAGGACCTCAAAAAAATCTCTTTTCGTCCTATGAACTTTAAGGTGTATAAAGTTTCATATTTGACGCTTTGAGCAGAGCGATAGAGACTACATTTCACTTAGGTTGATCTAGGCCATAGGCAGACCTACGTCAAGCCAACTCTTCTTTGAAACACTTTGGTATTGCTCATGAGCAGAAATACAAATACTGAATCATAGCACGTGGAGCCATCTTGTTATCTTTTTATCAAGAAAAATATGGCGGACTAGCTGATCTTTCTATCAGTTGATGAAAGAGCCCAATGCAAAAAAAAAATGCATGTTGGGTCTTTGAAACAGGTCAAATCATTTCGATAATAAAACGTTTGATCTGTTTTACCGAGAATGTCTACGGTTCGAGTCCGTATAGCCCTAATTTGGTAATGAATTGAAAATGAAAAAAAAAAAAATGGCATTTCTTTTTCTTTCTATCTTACTAATTCTTTAGTGTATTTATAGTATTCTAGTATACTTTTCTCATTATTATATTGTTTGTAGCTGGCCGGGTGCTTGTTCCATCGGAATAGAATCATTCCAGCACACTCGCTCGTTTGGGATCGTTCGAAGCATAAAACTAATAAAAATGTAAAAATGAAGTTCAATGGACCCAACCGGTGTTTTGAAATTTCGGATAAACAAACCTATTCTTCATATTCATTAATCTTCATGGTGCTATTACATAATATGATGATTTTGACCTCTGACCACAATCAAGAGGCCCTTTTCTCTTTTTGTATACCCAAAAGAAGGGGATTTTTGATTTTTGAAGGAAAAATCATGACATGAGCCCGGGTTGGGTAAAAAAAACTACAACGAGACCCAAGACAAATGGAATCAAATAGTAAATCATATGGGTCTTAGGCTGGCTGTTATACAATCTATATTTGTATCCCAATTTTCTACTCCAAACCAATTGCCCATCATTCAAAATTCCAATTCTACCGATGCTTACTTTCTACAATAATATTAGGGTTGGAATTTGGCTGAATTAGCAATCCCCTGACCCGTCGCTTTTATTGTGCGGAAAAGCAGTCCCAAGAATTTATTGTCTTGTCTCAAAGATAATGAATTAATTGTCTTTTAATCCATTAGTGTTTGCCCCCTTTCGATTTCCGTGAGTTGGTTTTATCATTTAGCATTTTGTCTGCCGAATCGTCCGCTAACTCGCGATTCCATTAAAAATTAAAAATATCCTTTTTTTTTTATAGATCAGAATCACATCATTTATCATTTGACTGACTCTATCGCCGTGCTGCGCCCCAGTGTATAGGTTTGCTTCAAAACAACTTTTTTACTGATATGAAACCTAATTTCGAGTACAAAAGACCCATATTTGGAATGAGTCTTTGAAGACTTCAAACTCTCATTTCATAACTCGACTTTTTGGGGGCGCAAGCCGGGCGACGAGATAGTATAGGTTCAAAGCAAAGCCTATAATTGGAAAATTGGAATTTTCCGATAGAGAATCCACGAGTTGTTATATCTTATATCTAAGGCCCTTTTTCAAATCTATTTAATCTTAAACAGGGAGAGATAATAGAATCGATCAATGCATTCTGTAAAAGCAATAATTTGCTATTATGGATCGTAATGAAAAAAATAATACCAATAGCATATGAGTCTTTTCATATTATTCATTATTATTCTCTTAGCTAATAATATATTCATCTTACTAATACACATGAATTTCATAAGATTTCACCTTTATTTATTTATCTTTATTTATTTAATTGCTATAGAATTAGAATTGTAAACTCAATGTGAAGTAATGTCTTTAGAGATACCCCGAGGTGCTGTGAAAGCAAGGCAAGAAAGTCTTATTTGTATAAGAACAGGAT